TAGCTCCCGAGGTATTATAAAATGAGACCACGGTATGGTTATAGTAGGCTATTTAAAAGAAATAGATTAAGATTCATTTAGTAGATTTTGTCTCACGTATATACCTTTCAAAATTCGTATTCATAAACAAATATGTAAAAAAAAAAAAGAAAAACATGTTGATTATATCCAAATTTGGAGGCACCAAAAATTTTAATTAATCATGGGTAGTGATACTATTGCTGACATAATAACCTCTATACGAAATGCCGATATGTATAGAAAAAGCGTGGTTCGAGTAGCATCTACTAATATCAGCCAAAGTATTGTTAAAATACTTTTACGCGAGGGTTTTATCGAAAACGTGAGAAAACATCGAGAAAACAACAAATCTTTTTTGGTTTTAACCCTACGACATAGAAGAAACAGGAAAAGTACTTATAGAAATCTTTTAAATTTAAAACGGATCAGTAAGCCCGGGCTACGAATCTATTCTAACTATCAAAGAATTCCTAGAATTTTAGGCGGGATGGGCGTTGTAATTCTTTCTACCTCTCGGGGTATAATGACAGACCGAGAGGCTCGACTAGAAAGAATAGGCGGAGAAATTTTGTGTTATATATGGTAATCTTTCTAATATCCAAATTGAATATGAAACTTCTTTTTTGTGAAAAAGAAAAGAGAAGAGGTGGGTTGTCTAATAGGGTTCTTCCTCCACTAGTTGATACTTCAAGGGGGTTTTACCTGGAATGAAAGAACAAAAATGGATTCATGAAGGTTTAATTACTGAATCGCTTCCCAACGGCATGTTCCGAGTTCGTTTAGATAATGAAGATATTATTCTAGGTCATGTTTCAGGAAAGATCCGACGTAGTTTTATACGGATACTGCCAGGAGATAGAGTCAAAATTGAAGTAAGTCGTTATGATTCAACCAGAGGTCGTATAATTTATCGACTCCGCAACAAAGATTCGAAAGATTAGGTGTTTTTTCAACTTCACTATTTATTTCGTAGGAATACGATTTGAAATTGAAAATTTCAAGAAACTTATTTTCTTCCAAGAAGTGGATTCAAAATTAAAGTAAGGAGTGACAAATATGAAAATAAGAGCTTCCGTTCGTAAAATTTGTGAAAAATGTCGACTAATCCGTCGTCGGGGACGAATTATAGTAATTTGTTCCAACCCAAGACATAAACAAAGACAAGGATAATAAGACTCGTTAAAGACCTGATATACAAATAGGGGATCTGTTTTGACCTGAAATGGATATATCCATATATCTCTGACTCAAATTTATGAGATGATAAAATATGGCAAAAGCTATACCGAAAAAGAGTTCACGTGGACGTATTGGTTCACGTAAGAGTACACGTAAAATACCAAAGGGGGTTATTCATATTCAAGCAAGTTTCAATAATACCATTGTGACTGTTACAGATGTACGGGGGCGTGTGGTTTCTTGGTCCTCCGCCGGTACTTGTGGCTTCCGAGGTACAAGAAGAGGGACGCCATTTGCTGCTCAAACCGCAGCGGCAAATGCTATTCGTGCAGTAGTAGATCAAGGTATGCAACGAGCAGAAGTCATGATTAAAGGTCCCGGTCTCGGAAGAGACGCAGCATTACGAGCTATTCGCAGAAGTGGTATACTATTAACTTTCGTACGGGATGTAACTCCTATGCCACATAATGGCTGTAGACCCCCGAAGAAACGGCGTGTGTAGAAATCAAAATAGAAGATATTTCACTAGCAAGAGAAACAAGAGAAATAAATGATTCAATGATCTGATCAAATAATATTATTATGGTTCGAGAGAAAATAGCAGTATCTACTCGGACACTACAGTGGAAGTGTGTTGAATCAGCAGCAGACAGTAAGCGTCTTTTTTATGGGCGCTTTATTCTGTCTCCGCTTATGAAAGGTCAAGCAGACACAATAGGCATTGCGATGCGAAGAGCTTTGCTTGGAGAAATCGAAGGAACATGTATAACACGCGCAAAATCTGAGAAAATATCTCACGAATATTCTACCATAATGGGTATTCAAGAATCAGTACATGAAATTTTAATGAATTTGAAAGAAATCGTATTGAGAAGTAATCTCTATGGAACTTGTGAGGCGTCTATTTGTGTCAGGGGCCCTGGATATGTAACTGCTCAAGATATCCTCTTACCGCCTTATGTAGAAATCGTCGATAATACACAGCATATAGCTTGCTTGACAGAACCCATTGAGTTGGTTATTGGATTACAAATAGAGAAGAATCGCGGATATCTTATAAAAGCGCCAAATACCTTTCAAGATGGAAGTTATCCTATAGATCCTGTATTCATGCCTGTTCGAAATGCGAATCATAGTATTCATTCTTATGAAAATGGTAACAAAGAAATACTATTTCTCGAAATATGGACAAATGGAAGTTTAACTCCTAAAGAAGCACTTCACGAAGCCTCCCGGAATTTGATTGATTTATTGATTCCATTTTTACATACCAATGAAGAAAATTTAAATTTAGAGGACA